CAAGAGGATTAGCCGCCAAAGGTATCTATCCAGCAGTAGATCCTTTAGATTCAACGTCAACTATGCTACAACCCCGGATTGTTGGTGAGGACCATTATGAAACTGCCCAAAGAGTTAAGCAAACTTTACAACGTTACAAAGAACTTCAGGACATTATAGCTATCCTGGGGTTGGACGAATTATCCGAAGAGGATCGCTTAACCGTAGCAAGAGCGCGAAAAATTGAGCGTTTCTTATCACAACCCTTTTTCGTAGCAGAAGTTTTTACTGGTTCTCCAGGAAAATATGTTGGTTTAGCAGAAACAATTAGAGGGTTTCGGTTGATCCTTTCCGGAGAATTAGACAGTCTTCCTGAACAGGCCTTTTATTTGGTAGGTAACATCGATGAAGCTACCGCGAAGGCTATGAACTTAGAAATGGAGAGCAATTCGAATAAATGACCTTAAATCTTTGTGTACTGACCCCTAATCGAACCGTTTGGAATTCAAAAGTGAACGAAATCATTTTATCTACTAATAGTGGTCAAATTGGCGTATTACCAAATCACGCCTCTGTTGCTACAGCCGTCGATATAGGTATTTTGAAAATACGTCTTGACGGCCAATGGTTAACGATGGCTTTGATGGGAGGTTTTGCTAGAATAGGTAATAATGAGATCACTGTTTTAGTAAATGATGCGGAGAAAGGTAGTGACATCGATTCACAAGAAGCCCGGCAAACTCTTGAAATAGCAGAAGCTAATTTAAGAAAAGCTGAAGGAAAGAGACAAAAAATTGAGGCAAATCTAGCTCTCCGACGAGCTAGGACACGAGTCGAGACGATCAATGAGATTTCGGAACTAGTTGGTGTGTCCGAATAATCAAAAGAGGTTTGGTCTATTTTTTTATTTGATTTGATTGTATTCACTCGACAGAATTAAATCAGGCGTAATTCTATTTTGATCCAACAAAAAAAAGAAATAGAAAAGATACAAAATAAATATCAATAAAAGCAAATGGATATAAAAACTTATTAGAGACCGGAGTCGGTGGGATCTAATAAGTTCTACCTACTATTGGATTTGAACCAATGACTCCCGCCGTATGAAAGCAATACTCTAACCACTGAGTTAAGTAGGCCGTTTATCATCACAAAGAAAACCAAATGGGACCCATCCCATCGATGGATTATAAATAGAATATTACTTATAAGCAATAACGCGCAAACAGATCAAAGAACTATGATCTTGGATCGTGGAATATTCATCTTGACAAGAAATTATCTACATAATAAAATAGGTATTACAAGCACTAAGGGCTATAGCTCAGTTAGGTAGAGCACCTCGTTTACACGCGCGCCAATGTTTTTCAGGGGGGTCCATCATGCAATCAAAAGAATTTATCTTATTGAGAAATCGATGTCTTACTCCATAACTTTGAGGGAACAAGAGAACAATAGCCTGACAAGGGGTTCAGTCTTGTCCCTTTTAGGTGCCAAACAGGCCCCATCGTTGATTTGAGATATTGATAAGGTAAATGTCTATTCAATGCTAGGCATAATGAGTACAAGGACCTCAAAAAAAGATCTTTTCGCCCTATGAACTTTAAGGTGTATGAAGTTTCATATTTCATTTTTAAGCAGAGCGATAGAGACTTCATCTAACTTAGGTTAATCTAGGCCAGAGGCAGACCTACGTCAAGATACCCCCTTTGAAACACTTTGGTAGTGTTCCTGGATCAGAATTAAAATAAAATAATGACTCAGAGCACATGGAGCCATCTCCTATTTTTCTATCAAAAAAAAATATGGCGGACTAACTGATAGAAATATCAGTTAATGAAAGAGCCCAATGCACAAAAAATTGCATGTTGGGTCTTTGAAACAGTTCAGATCATTTTGATAATAAAAAGTTTGATATGTTTTACCGAGAAAGTCTACGGTTCGAGTCCGTATAGCCCTAGAGCCCTAAAAAAGGAAAATAAAAAAAAATTGTATAATTTTAATTTACCCATTCTAGTTTGTTGCTTGTAACCGACCAGTTTTTTCATCAAAAAAAAGTATTCCTAAATTATTTCTATAAGCCCGGTCACGAGTATCTTTTAAAGCCGAACATAAAAATGAAAGCAAAAACACATTTCAATTCATTTTAATGGGCTCAATGGATATTTATCCAATCGTGTGGCTAAACAAACTTATTTGCTTCATGAATCTTCGGAGTTGAATTCCATATAAATTTTCCTCCTTTTCTGTCCACAATCAGAAAGTTAGTGATACTCTCCCTCTAGTATAGGAATGACCTGCTTTCTTTGTGTACAAGCTAAAGTTTTAAAAACAACTATATTTGGTAAGTTTCATTGTAAACATTGTCAAAAACGTCAACTAGGCTTTTGTCTTTGTATACCTTCCCGAAACCTAGCAAACCACATCACAAAAGGGGGGGGGGGTAGTATTCTCTTTCTGTATTCACTTTCACTATTCAATCAATAGAAACTCCTAAGACTGGATATTAAGAAAAGGAATA